GTTCCATTCTTTTTTTATATGTTACTAGAAAAAAAAAGGGGCGATTAACAATGATATTTTTATTTTGATTTTTCAAATCAAATATATTCAAATAAATCATTTTTTTACAGTATTCGGGAAGTAAAAAAAGAGCCCGGCCAGCCCGTGTACCTAGCCGGGCTCTGGCTGAAAACAAAAAAAACAAACTAAAAAATAGAAAAAAATATAGAATTCTATTATATAAATAAAAATTCAATATCTATAAATAACAGAAAGAATTCTAATAGGTATAGAATTGATAATATAAAAATTCATATAATAATGAATAGAAATGCAAAAGAGAGAAGGGGAGAAATAAGATATCAAATAAGATATAAATAAAAGCTTTTTTCAAACCCTACTTTTTTTTGGTGTTTTTGTTTATGTGATGTAACATAAACACAGTCATTCTATTTTTTCAATTGAGGAGAGATGGCTGAGTGGACTAAAGCGTCGGATTGCTAATCCGTTGTACGAATTTTTGTACCGAGGGTTCGAATCCCTCTCTTTCCGTCGACGATTTGGTATTTTTTTTCTTTTTCACTTATCTTAGAGAGCTTATTTTTTTTGTTTTCCTTCCTTGTTTATTTGATTTTTAGAATTTACTAGTTAAAAATAGAGAATAGATAGAAAAAAATACGAAAAATTTTTTTAAATCCAACATAAGTAAGGAAAACACAGAAAAAAAAATAAGATTTTTTTTTACTCTTCACGCCCTGGATTACGTCCTGGGTCGTTAGATAAGAATCCAAAGATGAAAAGCGAAACAAAGAATATCACTACTGTGTAAACAAATAATTTTAAAGTAAGCATTCAAAATCTCCAAGATAATTAAAAAAACGACTGAGAAAGAGAATAGATTCTCTTCTATTACACATTATGTATGTTTCTTTTGATACTAAGTTTCTAAGAAATAAAGCGATTTCGAGGAAATCGAAAGAAAATTTGGAAATGAATTTCTATTAATAGTCGAGCCGGTTATTATCATTACTTTCTATTACCATTACCCATAATTACTATTACCAAAAAGTTTCTTTCATATCCACAACCCAGATATTGGTAGTGGACTCAAATCTAATAATAGAATTGGGATTTCTACTGAAAAAAAAAAACGGAAATAATTAGATGATCTGTTTTTTTGTTGTCTATGCAAACAATTTCGATATTGGGATTGAATATTTACACTATAAGACTTATCTGATCTTATAAATTGTTAAAATGTTCGAATTTTTTTTCGAATAAAATTCTGAATTTTTTTTGGACATTATTCAAATTAAAGATCTCATCGAAAACTTACAGCGGCTTGCCAAACAAAAGCTAAAAGAAAAAAGAATAGGGGTATTACTGGCATAATATCTACAATTGGATTCAAAAAAGCGTAGGCCTCGGGCAATTTATCCAAGAAAAAAATACTTGAATAAGGGACAGAGTTAATATAAATACAGACCAAGCTAACGATATTAATCATAATAAAAATTTTTTTCTTTAAGAAAATTAATTGTATTTTTTGCTTTTAATTCGAAATCTTATTTTTTTTTGTTATATATATGATTTATTCTACTTTTTGAATTAAGAATTCAAAAAAAAAAATAAATAAACAAAAATTATCTAGATTCTATCTATTATTTATTAATATTCCATCTATAGAATACAATATATATATGACAATTGTTAAATATAAAAGAATTCAATATGTATAATAATTGAAATATTGAATTTATATATTTATTAATATATTTTTAATATAAATGATAGATATGAATTAAAACGAAAAAAATGAATGAAAAAAAAATACGATCCCCAAAATCCCTTTTTTGATCCAAAGTTATAAACTTATTTTCTTTTATCCAATATCTTACTTGAATTCTATGTAATGATCAATAAATTAAGTTTAATTCGATATATAGATTTATTTATCTACACGGAGTAAAATCCTAGCACCAAATTTATTTTATAAAAAGATTTTGGAACTAGAATTGACGAACAATCAAAAATAGTGTTTATTAATGTCGAATCAAAAATGGGGCGTGGCCAAGCGGTAAGGCAACGGGTTTTGGTCCCGCTATTCGGAGGTTCGAATCCTTCCGTCCCAGAGCACATATATATGCATTCATGATAAATATATATATTTGAATACAAATTGTATATTAAGAATAAATATTATACTTTTTTAATTTATTGTAATCACTGTGAATAATTGTATATATATTATTGTAATATAGATATATATTATTTGATAGTTATTTCTATTTTGATTTGACTTTTTAAAATCTTTTTTTGAAGGAATTCAATTTTTCTATTTTACAAACTATCAAAATAGAATATGAAATTTATTTATACAATATCGAGTTCATTTTTATTTTTTTTTACTTGTTTACTTTAGAAATTCAATTCGAAATTTTCAAGTCATATAAAAGGAAAACCTAGAAGTAAAAAGTATAGATTATTATATATTGATTAAATCAATGACTATGCACGATTTCATAATAGAATCAATTAAATATCGGATAGAAACTAAAAAAATGTTATGGTAAAACTTCGTTTGAAACGATGTGGTAAAAAGCAACGTGCGACTTGAAAGACGTGATTCGGATTAGCTGTGGATTCTGATATCCGCCATTTTTTCTAGTATTAGTATATAGAAATCAGAGGTGCTCTTGGCTCGACATCGTTTGTTCTATTCCACTAGAATCCATTGTTTGGGGGATCCCTCGGAGAGGATTTGATGATGTAAATAGTACATGATGGAGCTCGAGTTGATTCATTTTTCAGGGGCAAGTATCTAAGGTTAGTGGAGATTAATAAGTTAGAATAACTTCGTAAGTAAACTTTTGATAGAGAAATTGAAAGGATCCAATTCGAGCACGGTTCAAAAGAGTCAAAATTTGTAGGAATTGATAAAACTTTTTTGACCAAAAGTGTATCCTGTGGTAATCAAATTCACCTTTTATTTTTATGATTCTTTTAGATAAAGAAAAAATGGTATGTTGCTGCCATTTTTTGAAACGATTAAAGATCCCGAAGTAATGTCTAAACCCAATGATTCAAGGAAAAGCTAAATGATTCTGGAACAAGTAAATACCATTTTCAAATTGTCTCACCAATTCTAGTCGACTGAAGAAAAAAAATAGGTTCTAAAAAAGACGGGCAAGAAAAGTGGGCAGAGACCGCTCAATAAATGAAATACCCAATTTGTTTTCATTTGAGTTAGTTGAAAGTTATCCAATTTGAGGTATGAGGTTGCAAGTACGAAGAGTTATTATTTTTTTTTTTCAGAAAGAAAAAAAAATAATAAACTACCGAAACCCTAGTCTAATTGATTTGATAATTTTATTGATCTATTTTACATCATAATTTTCTACATAAACATAATTTTCAATTTTAGCGAGCCGTACGAGGAGAAAACTTCTTATACGTTTCTAGGGGGGGGTGTGTTGTTCATCTATATCTATCCCAATGAGCTGTTTATCGAATCGTTGCAATAGATGTTCGATCTCGAAGAGAGGGACGAGATCTTCGGAAAGTGGGTTTTTATGATCCAATAAAAAATCAAACCTATTTAAATATTCCCGTTATTCTAAATTTCCTTGAGCAAGGTGCTCAACCTACAGGAACTGTTCAGGATATTTCAAAAAAGGCAGGTTTCTTTATGGACCTTTGACCTAATCACCAAACGAAATTCAAGAAATAAAAAAAAATGAGGGCGGGGATGACTTCTATAGCGATTTATAGAAATCTTTTTTTCTTTTATCCCCCGCTCCCTTGTTCTCCTCAATACCGCATTTTTTTCTTGTTGTTGACATAGAATGCTGTTTTCTATAGCCACAAAAATATATTTTTTATCGATTTTCAAAATGAAAAAAAAATCGATAAAATCGATAAGGGTGGAAGATATCATTAGAAAATAGAATTCATAAAGGGCAAATTTATAATGACTAAATGAAGTAATTGGTTCTATAAATACAGGATAATTTTGGGGTTCTTTTCTATTTTTAAAGAAAAAATTCAGCACATGTAGTGACACACATATATAATCAAAAAACACTCCGATTCTCGCGAAAAAGAATCATCATCATTTTTTTTGAAGACCTACCCACTCGCTCATTATTATATGTAAGTTAATAACCCTAGTGATTGGATTTATATATTTCTTTTTTTTGTTATTGATAATAAAGTAAAAATAAATGTGATATGATATAATTATCAAATAGAAGATTTTTTGGATTTTTCATCGAATGACTATTCATCTATTGTATTTTCATGTAAATAGAGGGAAAAAGCTCTATGGAAAAATGGTGGTTAAATTCTATGTTGCGTAATAGGGAGTTAGCATACAAGTGTGGGTTAAGTAAATCAACGGATAGGTTCGGTCCTATTGAAAATACCAGTGTAAGTGAAGACCCGCCTATTTTAACTGATATGGATAAAAACATTCATAGTTGGAATGATATTGAGAATTGTAGTTACAACAATGTTGATTATTTAGTAGGTGTGGAGAACATCCGGAATTTCCTATCTAATAAAAGTTTTTTAGTTAGGGATAGTAAGAGGAACAGTTATTCCATATATTTTGCTATTGAAAATCAAATTTTGGAGATTGATAATGATCATTTGTTTTTAAGTGAACTAGAAAGTTTTTTTTCTAGGTATACGAATTCTATCTATTTGAATAACAGCTCTAAAGGGGATGGTGATCATTACATGTATGATACTGAATCTAGTTGGAATAATAACATTAATAGTTTCATTGAAAATTATATTCGTTCTCAAATTTGTATTGATAATTACATTTTAGGTGATGGTGACAAATACAATGATAGTTACTTTTATAGTTATATTTGTAGTACGATAAGAAAAAAAAGTAGTGAAAGGGAGAGGACTAGCATAATAACTAGCACAAATAATCTAAATGATAGTGATTTCACTAAAATAGAAGGTTCTAATGATCTCGATGAGACTCAAAAATACAAACATTTGTGGATTGAATGCGAAAATTGTTATGGATTAAATTATAAGAAAATTTTGAAATCAAAAATGAATATTTGTGAACACTGTGGATATCATTTGAAAATGAGCAGTTCAGATAGAATCGAACTTTCGATTGATCCGGGTACTTGGAATCCTATGGATGAAGACATGATTTCTGTGGATCCCATTGAATTTCATTCCGAAGAGGAACCTTATAAAGATCGTATTGATTCTTATCAAAAAACGACAGGATTAACCGAGGCTGTTCAAACAGGTACGGGTCATTTAAATGGTATTCCTGTAGCAATTGGGATTATGGATTTTGAGTTTATGGGAGGTAGTATGGGATCCGTAGTAGGTGAGAAAATCACCCGGTTGGTCGAATATGCTACCAACCAACTTTTACCTCTTATTGTAGTATGTGCATCTGGAGGAGCACGTATGCAAGAAGGAAGTTTGAGTTTGATGCAAATGGCTAAAATATCTTCTGCTTTATATGATTATCAACTAAATAAAAAGTTATTCTATGTATCAATCCTTACATCTCCCACTACTGGTGGGGTAACAGCTAGTTTTGGCATGTTGGGGGATATCATTATTGCCGAACCAAATGCTTACATTGCATTTGCGGGTAAAAGAGTAATTGAACAAACCTTGAATAAGGCAGTACCCGAAGGTTCACAGGCGGCAGAATATTTATTCCATAAGGGCTTGTTTGATTCAATCGTACCACGTAATCCTTTAAAAGGGATTCTAAGTGAGTTATTTCAGCTCCACGCTTTCTTTCCTTTGATTCAAAATGAAAAAGAAAGCAGATCCTAAAATCATTTTTTTAATTTCTTTATATATATATTCTATACTCATTCTATATACTCAATATATATATATTGAGTTATACTTAGTCTAATTTTTCATATATACTTATACTAAGTATATATGAATTCTAGTTATAACAATAAAAAAATAACAGGTACAAATATTAAACCGAGGCACCCATTTTATGACAAACTTACCTTCTATTTTTGTGCCTTTAGTGGGCCTAGTATTTCCGGCAATGGCAATGGCTTCTTTATTTCTTTATCTTCAAAAAAACAAGATTTTTTAGATATGTAGTACGGTAGGAAGAAATCTCATATATTTTTTTTGGTTTGGAAGTAATTGAATGAATTTTTCCTATTTATGGAAACCTTTAAGAAGGTTTCCATAAAATAGTGCTAGTTGATAAAAGTTACTTCACTCCGTAAACAGAGAAAAAGAAAGTTAAATTCATTTGCTTGGGTTTGTTATTCTATTCCATTTCTTAATCTAATAAAAAAAAAAACACACACAGGGGCTGGGGGTATAGATCTAATATGACTTGGATATCAGAAGATACGTGGCAGTCAGAAGAAGTACGAGTAGATTTTGTAACGGGGTGTCGAAACCCCCGTGATTTCTTCTGGGCATTTATCACTCTTTTAGGTTCAGTAGGGTTTTTATTGGTTGCAGCTTCCAGTTATCTTCATAAGAATTTTTTATCTTTCATTTCGTCTGAGTTTGATTCCGAGCTAATTCGTTTTTTGCCACAAGGGGCTACGATAACTGTTTATGGGACCGCGGGTCTATTTGTTAGTTTGTTTTTGTGGCTTACCATTTTTTGGAATGTGGGCAGTGGTTATGATCTTTTCGATAAAAAAAGAGGAATAGTGTGCATTTTTCGTTACGGATTTCCTGGAAAAAATCGTCGTATTTTTATCCGAGTCCTTATCAACGATATTCAGTCCCTCATAATACAAAGTAAAAAGGAAAATAAAAAAGAGGGTAGGTATCTTCGCAGTGGTGTCCTTTATATGCAAACCAGAGAACAGGGGGCCATTCCCCTAACTGCTGTTGACGATTCTTGGAATCCACCAAAAATTGCACAAAAAGCTGGAGATTTGTCCAAGTTATTGCGTGTGCCAATTGAAATATTTTGAAAAAAAAAAACGAACTGCAAAATAAATGCTTTCGTTAGGGAAAAGAATTTTTTTTCTTCATTCGAATTGGCAGTAAATTAATTCCTTTGCTTTCTTATTCGATTTCTTTATTTTTTCTAAATTCAAGACAAGGACTAAGAATTGCAAATAAAAAAGCGGTAATAAAGAATTTATATACGGGCTCTATGACTTGTAATAGAACTTATGCTTGATAGAAAGATTATTATCAGATAGAGTTGACGAATGAGATGAAGATGAATTCCTTAAAGACGAAAAATGGCAAAAAAGAAAGCATCTATTCCCTTTCTATCTCTCACATCTATAGTCTTTTTGCCCTGGTGCATCTCTTTTACATGTAAGAAAGGTATGGAATATTGGGTTACTAATTGGTGGAATACTAAGCAATCCGAAATTTTCTTGAATATCATTCAAGAAAAGAGCATTCTAAAAAAATTCATGGAATTAGAGGAACTGTTCTTCTTGGATGAACTGCTAAAGGAATATTCGGAAACACGTCTTCAAATCCTCCGTACCGGAATCCACAAAGAAACAATTCAATTGATCAAGACGCACAACGAAGATCGTATCTATACAATTTTGCACTTCTCGACAAATATAATCTATTTCATTATTCTAAGTGGTTATTCTATTCTAGGTAATCAAGAACTTATTATTCTTAACTCTTGGGTTCAAGAATTCCTATATAACTTAAGTGACACAATAAAAGCTTTTTCTATTCTTTTAGTAACTGATTTATGTATAGGGTTCCATTCGACTCATGGTTGGGAACTACTGATTGGGTCCGTCTATAAAGATTTTGGATTTATTCAGAATGATCAAATTATATCTGGTCTTGTTTCTACTTTTCCAGTGATTTTAGATACAATTTTAAAATATTGGATTTTCCGTTATTTAAATCGTGTATCTCCTTCACTTGTAGTGATTTATCATTCAATGAATGACTGAAAAAAAAACGATCCACCGATCAAATCATAAAGTTTATTTATTCTATATATATATAATATATATAATAAACATTCAAAATTTTACTTCTTTTTTTTTTTTTATTTTTACCCCGATTCTTTCTATATTCTAAGGAAATTTTTTCAGTAAATAGCAGAATTATGGATAGGGAATTATGCCAGTGACCTACCTAATCTTATTGTAGAAATTATCAGAATTAATGATTGGACCATGCAAACTAGAAATGCTTTTTCTTATATAAAGGAAGAGATTACTCGATCCATTTCCGTATTGCTCGTGATATATATAATAATTCGAGCACCCATTTCAAATGCATATCCGATTTTTGCCCAACAGGGTTATGAAAATCCGCGAGAAGCAACTGGCCGTATTGTATGTGCCAATTGCCATTTAGCCAATAAGCCCGTGGATATTGAGGTCCCACAAACGGTACTTCCCGATACTGTATTTGAAGCAGTTGTTCGAATTCCTTATGATATGCAAGTAAAACAAGTTCTTGCTAATGGTAAAAGGGGCGCTTTAAATGTAGGGGCTGTTCTTATTTTACCGGAGGGTTTTGAATTGGCCCCCACCGATCGTATTTCGCCCGAGATTAAAGAAAAGATGGGCAATCTGTCTTTTCAAAGCTACCGTCCCACGAAAAAAAATATTCTTGTGGTAGGCCCTGTTCCTGGTCAGAAATATAGTGAGATTACCTTTCCGATTCTTTCCCCGGATCCCGCTACTAATAGAGATGTTAATTTCTTAAAATATCCTATATACGTAGGCGGCAACAGGGGAAGGGGTCAGATTTATCCCGACGGGAGTAAGAGTAATAATAATGTTTATAATGCTACAACGAGCGGTATAATAAACAAAATTATACGAAAAGATAAGGGGGGGTACGAAATAACGATAGTGGATGCATCGGATGGACGTGAAGTAATTGATATTATACCTCCAGGACCAGAACTTCTTGTTTCAGAGGGTGAATCCATCAAACTTGATCAACCTTTAACAAGTAATCCAAATGTGGGTGGATTTGGTCAGGGAGATGCAGAAATAGTTCTTCAAGATCCGTTACGTGTCCAAGGTCTCTTGTTCTTCTTGGCATCTATTATTTTCGCACAAATCTTTTTGGTTCTTAAAAAGAAACAATTTGAGAAGGTTCAATTGTCCGAAATGAATTTTTAGGTACGGGGATTTCTCAAAATATTGTAAAAAGAACTACATTTTTGTTCAAAAATTAGGATTATGTAATTCTACTCTGTATAGAAATTAAGAAAATACCTCTGCTTCTTTCTAGTCTTTTTTTTTCAAATTAAAAGAAAAAGTATCAACAGATATTATTCAAGAATAAGGTGTTTTGAATCAATTAATGAAGTTCATTTTTTAAAACATTACAAAAAAAATGAAATGGAGTTTTTTTTTGAAACATCGGAAAAAAGATTATCCATTGAGTCATGTTATACGAAGCAAAAATATTATCATTATAAAGAACTCAACGGGGATACACTCTTTCTTTTAAGAATTCGAGTGGGTCCCGTTGAGTTCTTACGCTTTTTTTTGAAAACTTAATTCATCCGATTCCTACAGGGATGATCCCAATCCGGAATACGAACCATAAAAAAAAATACCAATTAAACCGATCACAGTAATACCAGTTACAGTACCTATTATCCAAAGAGGAATCCTTCCAGTAGTATCGGCCATTTATCCCACTTTCCTCCACATTTGATCAAGTATTCAGTCATGCTAGAGACATAAACAAAACAGTCATAGATAATTATGAAATGATATCCTTCCGAATGGTTTAAGATAATTCCTAATAGATATATTTACTATTCCTTTTTTCTATTAATTGAAGAAATAATTTGAAAATAAAACAGCAAGCACAAAAATGAGTAATAACCCCCAGTAAAGACTGGTACGATTCAATTCAACACTTTGTTCATTTGGGTTTGATTGTGTCGTAGCTCTATAATTCGGATTAGGTTTATCGTTGGATGAACTGCATTGCTGATATTGATCCCAAAAAAGAAACGGTGGGTACCGCTAGTCCGTGAACAGCTAACCATCGTACTGTAAAAATTGGAAAGGTCCTATCTATGGTCATTGGAGCCTCCTAAAAAGATCTACTAAATTCATCGAGTTGTTCCAAAGGATCAAAACGGCCTGTTATTAAAGGAATTCCTTGTCGGCTCTCTGTAAAATACTCGTTTGGACGGGGACTTCCAAATACATCGTAAGCTAAACCCGTGCTGACAAATAACCAACCCGCGATGAATAGGGAGGGTATAGTAATGCTATGAATAATCCAGTATCGAATACTGGTAATAATATCAGCGAAAGAACGTTCTCCTGTGCTTCCAGACATGCCAAGCTCCACATATTCTTGTACAGTCAAAAGGGGATCGATTCCGTAAAAGATGAGATCGGTAAGTATAAATTTACCGAAATAAAACTTTGTTGGATCGTCAATTTTGTACCAAGGGTCTCTTTCGAGTATACCGAATCAGTATAGCTATCCTTCTTCTAACACAGCAATGAAATTTCACAATCAGCGAACAGATTAAGTATTAGATAATTTCCTTTTTTTCTCTCAAAAACAGAAACTTAGGGAAGTGCTTTATAAACATATGTATAAAAAGAACATATTTCATTTAGTTTCTTTATGCCCACTATAACTAGTTATTTTGGTTTTCTACTAGCGGTTTTAACTATAACCTCTGGTCTATTTATCAGTCTGAGGAAGCTACGACTTATTTGATTTGAAATTTGGAAATGAATTGGAAATTGACACGATAAGGAACTATAGAATATCTAGAATTGCCCACAATTTCCAATTGTTGGTCATTGAGATTCATGGTCAATACAGATTAATTCATATACAAGGATAGATATTTCCTCCCTCCCCCTTCCCTTTCAAACAAATTCAAATGATTGAAGTTTTTCTATTTGGAATCGTGTTAGGTCTAATTCCTATTACTTTGGCTGGATTATTTGTAACTGCATATTTACAATACCGACGTGGTGATCAGTTGGACCTTTGATTAAATAATATTTGTTTTTTTTTTGTTTATTGACCTCCTATTTCTTTCTTTGTTTGAATCCTAATTCAAAGGAGGTCAAATTAAGATTTTAGCTTGCTGTTCAATTATTTCAATGTCAGTCTCTAACAAGAATAAAATCACGCTCTGTAGGATTTGAACCTACGACATCGGGTTTTGGAGACCCGCGTTCTACCGAACTGAACTAAGAGCGCTTTTTTTTTCATAAATTTTTTTTTTTTTTATGTGGCCCCAATACATACATTAACCATATCCATAGTTATCAATAGTTATATATATAACTATATCTCGATACCGAATATATATATGCGCCATTTTTGAAGGGGGTCTCCATTCTTGTTACTGCTCATACGATAACGAATAGGTAGGGATAGGGATGACAGGATTTGAACCTGTGACATTTTGTACCCAAAACAAACGCGCTACCAAGCTGCGCTACATCCCTTTCCATCGGTTTCTATTCTAGTGTCATTGTAAAGAATCTTTGTCTTCTTTTTCCACCCCCCCGATTTTTATTTTTCTCTTTTGATATATATAATATAATACAGGAGCAGTTCTCGCTGAATTTTTTATGTACCGTGAACGCCACGCTTTAATTATTTATGACGATCTCTCCAATATATATTATATCCTGTCATTTTTTGTCTTTTTTTTAGTTTCGTATTCTATACCATAGCATATGAAAAAGAAAAATCTTCTATGGAATAAGAAAGAATAAAAATACTTAATTAAAAAAAAAATAAGAGTATAATAAAAATAACAAAGAATATAAACAAACGATATATAGATAAGATATATTAAAAAATAGAAAATAAAAAAATTCAAAATATTCTAATTAATCATAATTAAATTCATAATTTCAAAAAATTCAAAATAATAATAAACCTATTAGTATTATTATATAATTATATAATAGAAATAGGATATTCCCCTAAAACGGAAAAAGAATTTTTCGGAAATGCTCGGGAAGAAATAACGCCTCCTTTTTAAATAAATATCTAATGAATCGTTGTATATTTCAATTTGAATTAGGACTTCTACCAATAAACGCAAGTGGTTAAACAACCATCCGGTCCTATTCCTATATGTAATTATCTATTACAAATTACATAAAAAAAAAGGAGGATTTGAAATGCGAGATCTAAAAACATATCTCTCCGTGGCACCAGTGGTAAGTACTCTATGGTTCGCGGCTTTAGCAGGTCTCTTGATAGAGATCAATCGTTTATTCCCGGATGCACTAATATTCCCCTTTTTTTCATTCTAGTTATCGACATGGTAAGGTTTGAAGAAAATTAGAGATCCCCAGAATATGGCTCGGGCTTCAATGGAATTGAATTCTTAATTCAATTCCATTTCTATAAATAATAGAGTGAGATTGGAAATGGAATGGCTAAGACAGGGGCGAGAATATCATACAAGATACTTAAATGAAATATTTTACTGCGTATAGGTCGAAATCATTGTATTACTTAATTATTACTGTACTAGATTAAATTAATTGGAACGAAATCTTTCAGAATTTGATTTTGAATTATCAACTTCGATTTTTTTGTTCATTTCTTCTTCGTCGCTTAAAATTGGAAAATAGAAGAATTAAGTGAATCAAAAACCCAAAGGAGGTTCATGGCCAAGGGTAAAGATATCCGAATAATTGTTATTTTGGAATGTACCGGTTGTGATCAAAAGAGTGTTAATAAGGAATCCAGCGGTATTTCCAGATATATTACTCAAAAGAATCGACACAATACGCCCAGTCGATTAGAATTAATAAAATTCTGTCCTTGTTGTCGCAAACATATGATTCACGCAGAGATAAAGAAATAGATAAAATTGAACGTTTGTGTGTCACTCTTCCAAGGAAAATAACAAATGATCCATTTTCAGATATCTTCTAAAACTTATATTCATATAACACTATATAACATAGATTTCATTAATATATATATTAGGAAAGATAAATAAAACAAAAAAACAAATATTTTTTTATATTAATATTATAAATGGGATTTTCAGGATAGGAATAAACAAACTATGGATAAATCTAAGCGACTCTTTCTGAAATCCAAGCGATTTTTTCGTAGGCGTTTGCCCCCGATCCAATCGGGGGATCGAATTGATTATAAAAACATGAGTTTAATTAGTCGATTTATTAGTGAACAGGGAAAAATTTTATCTAGACGTGTGAATAGATTGACCTTAAAACAACAACGATTAATTACAATTGCTATAAAACAAGCTCGTATTTTATCTTCGTTACCTTTTATTAATAATGAAAAAAAACAATTTGAAAAAAGCGAGTTGACAGCCACTAGAACTACTACTGTTTTTAAAACAAAAAAAAGATAGAGTTACTCTTCAATTGAATTCAAATTTTAATCTCAACTCAAATTAAATGTGGATTGCTATTTTGTTCGAAAAACTAATACAATCCAATTTGGAGTTGTTGTGTTGTAAGAAAAAAGATTTCTTCTTCTTCGCCAATTTTCTTTTTTCTTATGTATGGAGCGTGGTTGTTCATTTTGATAACTTTAACGTATGAATTCTTTTTTATCACACAAATCTCTATTCTACTACCTTCCCGGAGTTTGATCTCCGGGTAATTTTGATTCTTATGTTATGATCTCGTTGGCAATCATAAAAAGACAATTCCCTTTGAATATAGCTATTTGTGCAACTATTTTACGATTAAGAAGCAATTGCTTCTTGTACAGATTATACATAAAATTACTATAACTATAGTATATATTTTTTTTCTTATCGTTATCACCAATTCCTGCATTTATTCGACTGATCCATAAACCTCGAAATTCTCTTTTTTTCCGATTTCTGTCCCGATGAGCCGAAACCAAAGCTTTTATTTTTTGTTGCGAAATAGTTCGAGTAAGTCTTGAATGAGCTCCGCGAAAGCTTGATGTAAATAAACGAATTTTTGTCCTCCGTTTTCGCGCTATATATCCTCGTTTAATTCTGGTCATTGAATAAATAATACTTCGATGAATAACTATATTGGTTTTTTTCTTTCAGTTATTCTTGTCCCCTTCCTAGTCTATTAATAACAAAAATGGATTCTTCCAATGTATAAAATAAAAATTCCTATGGCTTTTGCTACTATAACCTTCCCGACCACGATTTTTTTTTTTTATCTAAACTAAGCATTTAACCCCAAAATATGAAAATGGATACTAGGTGTTAAAAAAAACATAATAAATGAAATAGAAATAGATAAAGAAATAGCGGGTTCCATCGTTTCTATGATTACTTTTTAAACGGTGAGGTCTTCTCTATACACCGGAGCCCTTTCTTTCATTGAATCTTCATTTAATCAATGTTATTGTTAACTTGTACAGTTCACACTCTTTGGCTCTACCCATAAAATATCTAGTAATAGGTCTTTCACAACGAAATCTAGCTATACAGTAACGGTATTTAAATATTAGGATTTGCTGGGTAGTTGACCCTCTTAGTCCGTTCTTGTAAAATTTAGGGCATAATCTTTTTTTTTTTTTGAAATAGGATTTCCCCGCTTAATGGATCACCATTTGGTCCCAATGGGAAAGTCTTTTTTATCTAAAATTGCAAATTGAGCTGATTCAGTTTGCAAAAATCGAAACCATAAATTTGAAACACACTACACTAGAAGAATCTATATTACATATAAATTCTTCTTCTTAATTTAATCTATTTTTTAAAAGTTAAGATAGTGTGAATGGAATTATTCCATTCACACTATCTTAACCAATCACCGATACTGGAAATTTTGATTTCCCTTCTTTTCTCTTAGTCTATGATATGAACGAGTCGCACATACACCCTAGTACAAGTTCCTCGGCGCTGAGGGCATCCCCGAAGAGCGGGGGATTTGGTGACATTTCGGATTGGCTGTCTTGTCTTTCTAATAAGTTGTTTCATAGTTGGCATGGTAAATCGTATATATAATGAACTGGTTTAGATCAATCCTAACCCGATGATTATGAATTATTTATATTCTATTTTAATATTCATTATTCTATTAAATCTGGTTGGTAATAAGAATAGAAAATCAAATATCAAATCGTGCCTATAAAGCTTTTCAGCTAATTTTTTATTCAACCGCTACAAGATCAACAATTCCATAGGCTTGGGCTTCTGCTGCTGACATAAAAACATCCCTTTCCATGTCTTCTGATACAAGCCATAAAGGTTTGCCCGTTCTTTGTACATAAACCCTTGTGATAGTTTCGCGTAGTTTCAGGAGTTCTTCCGCTTCCAGGATAAATTCTCCCGTTTGTGCCTCATAAAAAGAACTAGCAGGTTGATGGATCATTACCCTGATGATATAACATAATAAAGGTTTTCTATATCTCCCCTGATAAGGCGGCGAGTAAATAAAAAAACAAAAATGGAAGAATTGAATAACCGTACAGGCATCTTTTGTGTATTGCATACGGCTCCGCTATGGTATGGAATTTATTTTTTTTTACCTTCCATCGAAGAAGAAATAGAAAATATACTGGGTCTGATAGACCCAGATCTGTAAATGATCCAATAACCGCCCTTCCTTTTTTTTTTTTGTGAGAATATTTTTGAAATACTATGGTGGTTCCGTTGCTTTCTTATTTTGTCTCATTTGTTATTCAGCAATCCAAAAGTTTCTTTTTTTTTTTTCAAATAGTTATAAAAAGTTTTTTTTCATATTCTTTCATAACATAAATATTGTTAAAAGTTTTATGGTGTGAAAACCGAAAACAAAAAAGTTTGTGACACTGAAATAGGCTCCTGATATATCAGATAAAATCGTAAATACCCCCTTGTTCATACTACTCTTTCGATACATAATTGAATGGTTTTGAAAAAAAAAAACAATTTTTGCATATCGAACTCGAAGTGCCATGCTATTATTACTTAATATTCATATGGCGCAGGCATAGTCTTCGTTTTTTTCTTGAAAAAAAAAAGAATCATTGGCGCCAAGCGTGAGGGAATGCTAGACGTTTGGTAATTTTTCCGCCTGCCAAAACAAAAGATCCCATTGAAGCGGCTAATCCCATGCATACTGTCTGTACATCCGGTTGTACAAATTGCATAGTATCATAAATAGCTATTCCGGGGATTACCCATCCTCCCGGAGAATTAATAAACAGATACAAATCTTTCTTATCATCCTCTATACTGAGATATACCATAAGACCAATAAGTTGATTTGATATTTCACTATTAACTTCCTGGCCTAAAAAAAGCAGTCTTTCTCTATAAAGTCGATTGATTAGGATCAAATTTTATCCCTTAAGAGCCATACACGCACCTTTGGATGCATATGGTTCACCAAAAGTCACAAAAAGGAATCAATGTGTCAATTTCAAGTCTCTTTCCTTTTTTCATAATGTACCTTTTTGAGCTTCTATCAAAAGGTATTTTTTTTCTTACATTTTTTAAGAAAGACGATTTTTTTATCCCTTGTATCTATCCTATATCTACATTAATTTCTATTCTAATAGAATAGAAATAATAAGAAAAAAATGTCCTAAACTTCTTGAATTTCTCATTGATGTATAGTTTTCATCGAGATCGAATCCCACAATGTGATTTTCTTGTTTCTGAATGGGCTTATTCAATTCTTTTAGGTTTCTTTTCTACTCTGAGTAAAAAGTGGCCCGATTTTGATTTGTGCATATAGAACAAATCCTGTAATACTACGTCTTTTTTCTACGATTTCTATTCTACCCTCCCCTTTGAATATCTGACTTCATGTTTTACGCCAAATATATGACATGGGAGAAGTTGTAATCGTAGATACGTTACCGATGTGTTTTTTAAACAGAGCCTGGGTCCTTTATTTTATTAGTCCAACTAAGCTAACCATAAATTCTTCTAATTTTAGAATAGTAATCTGTATACCCCCTCCAAAAAACTAAAAAATCGATCTAATTGTACTTCATTACATTTCACGCACCAAATTTTTGATGATTCAGTCAATCTTTTTTTAGGGTGAAAGAGGGGATATCTCGATCGGGAGAGATAACGGGGAAATCCCGTATAACCCAATATATCTGACAAGTCGCACTATATGTCAACCCAAGATGCATCTTCCTCTCCAGGACTTCGAAAGGGCACTTTTGGAACACCAATGGGCATTCAATGAAGAAAAAATGAAGTCATATATCTTACTTTGGTGTGAAAACGTAATAAGAATAGGTTTATTGCGTTAAAAATGATTTGTCTTTATCATATTGTATTTATAAATCATAACAAAAAAAAGAAGACCCAATGAATAAAGGGAAGTTTTTAATAATAGGCCTTTATGGGTGATATAAAAATATGTCTGCACTCACTGATATAAACAAACACTCATAAAAAGTATAGGGTCAACCCCCATTGCGTATTGTTACTTATCGGGTATAGAATAGATCTGTTTCTTTTTGTTCCTATGCATAGAATTGTTCCATTATTACTAAAAAACTATAACAAATATTAATTATTTATACGAGATAATCTACTGAAAGGTGAAGGTCCATAGTATAGTTTTTTCCAGTGCAATAAAGTCACATAGTGTCTATTTTCTGTTGATAGAAGAGGTATTCTCATGGGTTTGCCTTGGTATCGTGTTCATACCGTTGTATTAAATGATCCCGGCCGTTTGCTTGCTGTCCATATAATGCATACAGCTCTGGTTGCTGGTTGGGCTGGTTCAATGGCTCTATATGAATTAGCAGTTTTTGATCCTTCTGATCCCGTTCTTGACCCAATGTGGAGACAGGGTATGTTCGTTATACCCTTCATGACTCGTTTAGGAATAACCAATTCGTGGGGCGGTTGGAATATTACAGGGGGAACTATAACGAATCCAGGTATTTGGAGTTATGAAGGTGTGGCCGGGGCGCATATTGTGTTTTCGGGCTTGTGCTTTTTGGCCGCTATCTGGCATTGGGTCTATTGGGATTTAGAAATCTTTTCTGATGAACGTACTGGAAAACCTTCTTTAGATTTGCCAAAAATCTTTGGAATTCATTTATTTCTTGCAGGGTTGGCTTGTTTTGGGTTTGGCGCATTTCATGTAACTGGATTGTATGGTCCTGGAATATGGGTGTCCGATCCTTATGGACTAACCGGAAGGGTACAACCCGTAAATCCCGCATGGGGTGTGGAAGGTTTTGATCCCTTTGTTCCGGGAGGCGTAGCCTCTCATCATATTGCAGCAGGGACATTGGGTATATTAGCGGGCCTTTTCCATCTTAGTGTGCGCCCACCCCAACGTCTATATAAAGGATTACGTATGGGAAATATTGAAACCGTCCTTTCCAGTAGTATCGCTGCTGTCTTTTTTGCAGCTTTTGTTGTTGCTGGAACTATGTGGTATGGTTCAGCAACTACCCCGATTGAATTATTTGGTCCCACTCGTTATCAATGGGATCAGGGATACTTCCAGCAAGAAATATATCGAAGAGTTGGTGCTGGGCTAGCTGAAAATCAAAGTTTCTCAGAAGCTTGGTCTAAAATTCCCGAAAAATTGGCTTTTTATGATTACATCGGCAATAATCCGGCAAAAGGAGGTTTGTTTAGAGCGGGTTCAATGGACAATGGAGATGGAATAGCCGTCGGTTGGTTAGGACATCCTATCTTTAGGGATAAAGAGGGGCGTGAACTTTTTGTACGTCGTATGCCTACCTTTTTTGAAACATTTCCGGTTGTTTTGGTAGACGGAGACGGAATTGTTAGAGCCGATGTTCCTTTTCGAAGGGCAGAATCGAAATATAGTGTCGAACAAGTAGGCGTAACTGTTGAATTCTATGGTGGCGAACTCAATGGAGTCAGTTATAGTGATCCCGCTACTGTCAAAAAATATGCCAGACGTGCTCAATTGGGTGAAATTTTTGAATTAGATCGTGCTACTTTGAAATCTGATGGTGTTTTTCGTAGCAGTCCGAGGGGTTGGTTTACTTTTGGACATGCTTCGTTTGCTCTGCTGTTCTTTTTCGGGCACATTTGGCATGGTTCTAGAACCTTGTTTAGAGATGTTTTTGCCGGTATCGACCCAGATTTAGATTCTCAAGTCGAATTTGGAGCATTCCAAAAACTTGGAGATCCAACCACAAGAAGACAGGTAGTCTGAGAGAACATTCGTTTGTTCGTTTTCGATTCGACTTTTTTGTTGTAATTTGCATTTGACATAGGGAACCAAATAAATTTTGATTTGAATCATTGCATTTTATTTTACTCTTGTTTTTTTTTCTTTTTCTTTATACGGGAGCTGATCCCCCAAAACAGGTATGAAAGCTATAATTGTAAACCACGATCAAATCTATGGAAGCATTGGTTTATACATTCCTCTTAGTCTCGACTTTAGGAATCATTTTTTTCGCTATCTTTTTTAGAGAACCTCCCAAAGTTCCAACTAAAAAATGATTTTTTATTATCTCAATTGAAGTAATGAGCCCCCCCACAATATTGTGGGGGGGCTCATTATTTCAACTAGTCCCCATGTTCTTCGAATGGATCTCTTAGTTGTTGCGAGGGTTGCCCAAAAGCGGTATATAAGGCATACCCGGTAAAACTTACAAGTAAACCAGATATAGAGATGGCAACTAGGGTTGCTGTTTCCATTAGTATAAAATTTCAAGACCACAATGGATCTATAGGGTATGATACTTTATTTACAGCGGAATGGTATACAAAGTCAACAGATCTCACTGAATAAAAAATAGGATGTATGGCTACACAAACCGTTGAGGATAGTTCTAGAGCTCGTCCAAGACAAACTTCTGTAGGGAGTTTATTGAAACCGTTGAATTCAGAATATGGTAAAGTCGCTCCGGGGTGGGGAACTACTCCTTTGATGGGTATTGCAATGGCTCTATTTGCAATATTTCTATCTATTATTTTGGAAATTTATAATTCTTCTATTTTACTAGACGGAATTTCTATGAATTAGATTCACAAGAACTAACTAATTAGCTTTTTCAATAGAAAGTAAATTTTATCATTTAGTTTTTTATTTTCAGCCCATTCCTTTTTTATTTGGTAGTTCGATCGTGGAACTTCTTTGTTT